TAATAATAGTACTGATCATCCAAAGGATCCAAAGGCTCCGGAGCATTCAGCTACTATTATTGTGGGTAAAACTTTTGGTTGGTCCACCAGTACGACAACTGGTGAACCTGATCTCGCACCTGATCTCGCAGTTGATCTGGCTCTTGGTAGTTTGGGACAAAATCATTCTGATTGGTCCGTGCTGGGGGATTGTTTGCCAACCTAAACATCCCGTACCACCCGTACCAATCATAATCAATACTGACTGCCAATCTGTCCATTGGCGGAAAAACCAAGTGGGCGTTGGGTTCATCCCTCAGCTGAATCGAAACCGCCTGAGGTCAACTCCGGACCAACACCCAATATCGAACTTCACTCGCCCATTTATGTGGGGAGCAACTTTGGTACAACACGTAACGTGGCCGAGGTACGCGATTCTGCAAAACCGGAATCGAGTACTTCGCTTACAACTTGTCCACAGCCGATCTGCGTCGGTCTTCCTCGTCCGGGTGTGCCAGACGCTTGCCGGGGAAAATCAGGCCCTCCAGGCCGCACTGTCCCGAACGGGCGACCAAGTCGCCCAGTACCGGATTCGCAACGAAGAGAATCTGGCACTTGCCGCAGGCAAGTCACGCCAGCTCCTGGGATTCGCCATCGTACTGCAAAACCAAGAGCGTAGGTGGGAGGAAGAAAGTTCCCTCCACAGGGAAAACGCAACCGCTCTGGTTGACCAGCTCGACGCCCAGCTGGCGAAAAACTCTGAACTCAGAGCCGAGATAGGCTCCCTGAGAATTGAGAGAAATGTAGACAAAAGGCGCATAGAATATCTCGAATCTTGCAATCTCTACGCAGAGAAGCTGGCCCGCAGGCCAGTCACGCCAGGTCTGGGGATTCGCGATCGTGCTCCAACAGCAGACGGAAGAGAGTTCCTTCCACAAGGACACCGCAACCCTGATGACTATCCAGACCAAGTCCCTTATTTCACAGAAAGCTCAACTCAGCGGCCAGAGAGACTCCATGAAACAGCACATGGCTCAAGACAAAACTACCATACAATCTCTCTTGTCTTACGAGGGGATTCTCGAAGATGAAAAGGCGAGGCTAAATGAACACTGGCAGGCTTCATACCAAGCCGGAATACCAAAACCTCGCTAGACCGGGCGAAATTTCGCAGCAAGAGAATTCCCTTGCTCCGGGAGAATCCGGGACGTACGCGTAACGCCGACGCTAGGTTATTGGAGAAAAGAAAGATCTACTTTCATTAATGAAAGTAGATTTTTTCTCTTCTTTTTAAGTCAAAAATGAGTAAAGTAAATAAATGAATAACAAGATTGATACATAGGAGAAATAGAAGAATAGATAAGAAGAAATTCGTCCCCCCCCTACATATTTTAGAATTTCTCCTAGAAAGAAGGTTGTCGTACCAATGCCATTCGTAATTCCCCCAATTACTCGTCTATCAAAAAAATGAGTTAGTGCGGATAATCCTCTCATACCCCTACTTAGGGTTGTTGAATAAAAAAGATCTATGTAAGCACGGTTCGATGCCCAAGTATATATCACATTGATTATTTTGTCCCAAAGAAGTCTCTTAGGACTCATTTTCACAAATGAATTGATTAAGTCCAAATTCTGTAAAGATGATGAAACAGGCCTATAAAAAAAGAATGCTACAAAGATTCCTACATAGGCTATACTGACTGAAAAAGTTGCATTTGTAAGAAAATCATACCAATCCGCAGAATTGTTCGAATTTTGATGTAAAAGATTGATAGACGGAGTTAACCATTTGGATAATATATTCCTATTGAAATCCATTCCTCCTTGATCGAAAGGAATTCCTATAGATCCAACACACAAATTAAATAGAGCCAACCCAAGCAGCGGCAATAGCATAGTATTATGCGATTCATGAGGATATGGGGGAATTTCTTTATTGATATTGACAAAATGAGTCATTTTCATAAAGGATCGCCTCCTATTTTTTACATTCCCACCCATTGGACCCATTGGATCTCCTTTTTTCGAAAAAAAGGAAGCCCTTTCATTATTATTCATTGTGGATAAAAAACGATCTTTGTGAATTCCTTTCCTTCCTTCTTTACCCCATATGGCTATTGAATAGACCGAGCTATTTTTTTTTCCACTGAAATTTTGAAAATAAACGTTTAAATGCCCTTCAAAGGTAAGTAAATAGATCCGAAACATATAGAATGCAGTTAATCCTGCTGTGGAACAAGCTATGATCGCGAAAATAGGTGAATACAACCAACTATCGTTAAGAATTTCGTCTTTTGACCAAAAACAAGCAAGAGGTGGAATGCCACAAAGAGAAAGTGTACCTAACAAAAAAGAAGTTTTTGTAATTGGCACATATTTTTGGAACCCCCCCATAAGAGCCAGATTCTGACTTTTATCTGGAGAATATCCAATAATTCTTTCCATTGAATGAATAATGGATCCAGAGCCTAAAAATAATAATGCTTTCGAATAGGCATGAGTGATCAAATGAAATAAAGCAGCTTGATAAGACCCCATACCGAAAGCTAACATAATATAACCCAATTGCGACATTGTAGAATAAGCTAAACTTCTCTTAATGTCTATTTGAGCCAGAGCCAAAGTCGCTCCTAAGAGTACTGTTATTATACCTATCAAAGAAATGAGATTCATTACGTAAGGTATAACTGCGAAAAGAGGCAGAAGCCGGCCTACAAGAAAAATGCCCGCTGCTACCATAGTAGCAGCATGTATAAGAGCCGAAATCGGAGTGGGTCCCTCCATGGCATCAGGTAACCATACATGAAGGGGGAATTGTGCCGATTTCGCAATTGCACCGAGGAATAATAGGGAGGCACACAGAGTCAGAAATAACGAATTTATCCCATGATTCTCAATCAAGTTATTGACTATTTTGAACAAATCTCGAAATTCGAAACTACCCGTTATCCAATAAAGACCTAGGGTCCCTAATAATAACCCAAAATCCCCCACACGATTAGTTACAAATGCTTTTTGACAAGCATTTGCCGCAATTGGTCGCCTGAACCAAAAACCTATTAATAGATAGGAACACATTCCAACTAATTCCCAAAAAATATAAATTTGTATCAAATTCGAACTCGTAACTAATCCTAACATGGAAGCATTGGAAAAACTCATAGAAGCAAAAAATCGCAAATATCCTTGATCATGAGACAGATAATTGTCACTATAAATAAGAACCAAGATTCCAACAGTAGTAATTAATAGTGACATAATAGAAGTCAGTGGATCAATCAAGTCGCCAAACTCTAAGGAAAAATCATGATGGATGGTCCAAGACCATACATATTGATAAATCGAATTCCCGTTTATTTGGTGAATCGCCAGGTCGGCCGAAAAAAACATAACTATACTTAGTAATAGAACACTAGGAAAAGCCCACATGCGACGCAGATTTTTTGTTGTCGTTGGAACAAGAAGAAGTCCCACTCCTATTGCTATAGGAACCGGAAGAGGAACGAGAGGTATGATCCATGCATATTGATATGTATGTTCCATAAGAAAATCAAAGTTTTTTTCTATTCTTAGTAATTGAAGTAATTGAATTGTTTCCGATTCACCAGCTCTTATCTCTTTCGGAAGGAACAATAAAAAAAAATCAAAATAGGAAAGAACTCAAATAGAATTTTCCATTTTCAATCATTCCATGAATTTCATTCTTACAAGAATTTCTATTCTATGGAACAAGGAAAAAGAATTCTCGTACTTGATTCTGATATAGGTCATAGGATCCATCAATAACTCGACCCAATCAAAATCAAAAGAAGACCTGGGTATTAATTCGGGATAATTCACTAATTCTGATTGAGTGGAGTAAGCTGCCTAGGCTTCGAGGAAACTCTACGATACTTATCACTTCACTAACTGTCACTGCGCTTTGAATTGAAAGATGAGAATTTGGAGATAGGATAAAATGCAAGCTCTCTCGGGACTTGCTTTTCACCGAATTATCGAATAGATTGTTATTGGCGCCGGAATCATTACCCGAATGAAATCCGTATCGCGCCTATGTTCTTTTTGAGTTAGTGATTCGATCATATCATATATAGGGACTTCGAATTCTCAGGACTGTCTTATAGTATATTTGATTCTATCAATTTCCATACTAAAAGTAAAAACGTTTCGTAGCTTCATATTGGGACTTCTAATTCTCAGGACTGTCTTATTCTATATTCTATAGATTTACATACTAAAAGTCAAAAAATTTCCGTTGTAGTATAAAAAAAACTTCGAGGTAATTGGAATGTTCAAATTGTTGCTACTATTGTTGAAAAAGTGCGTTTGTCAACTGAAGCGTCTCCTTGTCTTTTTGCATTTCATAATAAATGCGAGATTCGGTAGAAACACTTTCGTTGTCTGGAGACTGATGGTCTATTTCTGGATCACGTTGTTGCCCGCACTTCGCGAGAATTTAGAGTTTGAGTTGATCTTATTATTGTTTCGACTGAAACGACTCTTTTTCTGGATTTATGTCCTAGATAAATGCTTTGGTAGATTCCCTTTGTTGTTTCGACTCACTCTGCTAGTTCGGTTCTTTATGTGGCGATACAATCTAGATTCTTTCTTTTGGAATCGAATCCTGTTCCGGATTGTACTCTTTCTGGTCGTTATGCTCTATGTCTCTATTCTATGAGATAGATTTACATACTAAAAGTAAACAAATTTCCATTGTATTGTAATGTAGAACTCGAGGGAATTGGAATGTTCAAATGGTTGCGACTAGCTACTCTCGTTCGTTTCTGTATGCAGATAAGCAATTCAGTTGTTATGGCCGGACTCTTTTATGGATTTCTGACCGCAGGGACCCTCATATCTCTTGCTTCTCCGAGCTTGGGTTATGGAAGAAGAAAGCGAGAAGGACGTATCCGCAACAACTGGTTTTCTGATGGGGCAACTAATCATGTATATAACATAAGAAAAAGAAACAAATGCACAACTCGAGGGAATTATCATGTTCAAATGGTTGCGACGGATCNNNTGACTCGAATGCAACCTGGGAGGATATATATGAGATATTGCAACTTCTCCTTGACCGCTATCTTCTGACAGTAGGGAATGGAAACATTGACCTCTCAGAACAACGCCGATTAGAATCCGTTCTTCGCAAAACTGTTTCTCGTGAAACTTCCGCAAGTGCAGTAATCGAAAGGTTACCACAGGCAATTCTCAACAAAACGGATGAATTAATACGCGACGAAGAGCAAAAAATGAAGCTTTTGCTGAACGAAGTATCCTTTGTGACAGAAAAACTCACACAAAAGTATCCTGATCGGGCGAGGGATTTAGGAAAACCCACTCAGCCTCGGCAGAGACCCGGAATCGGTAGATGTAAGTTCATCCGAGAAGCAAAACCTTCCTGCGATCTGTCAGTGAGTCCACAAACAACTCTTGAGAATCTCATACCGCCCCGGTCCTCCAGCGTTCCCTTACTTGAGCAAGGTGACCCACGCCCTAGGAATTCGTTACGGACAACTAGAGCGAGTGAGACACCACTGCCGAGAGTGGCTAATCTACCACCTCCAAATCATAGGAGTCCCAGGAGCGTTCGCTTACTTCAGCAAGGTGAATCAACGACCCCACCCCCTAGGAATTCAACTCGGTCAATCGATACCCCCCCTTATAGGGTTGCTACTCGGAAACTCTTCCAGGACAGGGAGCCCCCCGCCGGGCTCTTATTAGGCGAGTCAAGCAACCCCCGGACAAGGAGGTCTGTCGAGACTCCCCCTCCTAGAGTACCCTGCGACTCCCACAGGACAGGGGACTTTCCGGTTTAGGAAATGGGCGCCTCATTGACAAAGTCGACGATAGGGGTGCCCGCCCCACATAAAATTGTTCGAATATTTCCAAAAAGGGCTACGGTAGGAACTTCGGGTTAATTAAACGAATTAAGCGGAATCAAAAAGTAGGCAAAGGGAAGCTGGGCTGTCCTATCCTCTGTGAGTATTTTAGCATTTTTTCGTTCTTATTTTCCCTTTTCTTTTCTTAGCTTTCGAATTTACCCAGATACTAAAGAATCTAGATAGATTCTCTAGGTAAGGGGCATGATTTGATTCCGTTTTGGTGGTTGCAACCTTCCTACCGTCATGTTGACAATATTCTATTTACATGATATAATTTCTAAATGGATCCATTTAGCTATTCATGAATCCCAGGCAGGATCCATAAAACATAAAAGTTGAAATTATGGAATTCACCGGGTAATGGTAGTTGACCCTGACGTGCATTACACAAAACTAAAGGAGTTTATTTAGGAAAGGCCTTTTTGCCGAGTTGATTCAGTGGCTAATAATCTCAGTGACTTTCGCCGATGGTTTGATTTGGCTTTTGGGGTGGTTGTTCTCCCCAAAACAGAAACCTCCGTTAAATACGCCTCCAGCGGCTGCGGAATTCAGGGAAGTATCAAGAGAAGGCGACGAAAGGACAGATCCAGCCAGCCACAGTCGACCATGGCACTTCGTCTCCGAAATTGCAGGAGGGGTCTGTGGCAGCCACTGCAGAACACGGGGCGACGAGAATCGAGAATCGAGCAGGCTGATGACGAGGATGGATTCACGGTGCCAGAGCTGTATTGGCAGCAGCAAAAAAAAGAACTCTTGGCTGAAAGAATCTCATCAAGCATTACTCGGAGCATCGAACTCGAGTTCCGCCTAGCGGAACACCCACAAAGGGGCTCGAGCGAAGATAAAATTCTAGAAGTAGTTGACGCTTTGACCAAGAGCTCCGGGAAACAGAAAAATTCGAGGAATCGATTTCCCTCTTGTCTTATGCCAAGAAAGTTTGGAAAGGGAGCACCCAGAAATCCAAGCAAGGGTAAGCGCCCAGAGCGCTGATGCTGCGCCCCGTCAGGGCAAGTTCGTCAAGAGCCCCTTGATATCAGTGCGACTCCTGCTCCCGGTCCTTCCGGTTCAGGAAATCGGCTGCCAGGCGCTCCGGGGCAGCACGATTCAAAAATCTAGGTAGATAAGGGGTCAATCTTTTTGGTTTTATTCGGTGGTTTCAACCGTCGTATTGTCATCTTGACAAAAGTTGACAATAGTATATTGGCGTCCTATATTAGGATTCGTGGATGAATGGATATATGTATCCAGCAAAGGATCCATAAAATTCGCTATCGAATCTATTATGGGATTCGCTGGTTAGGATCGATCTAACCCAATTTTTTCAAAAATTAGAATAACCCTAGATTCATACTCTAACATAGGAACAGTAAGAACTAGAATTCTTCTCAATACTGGAACTCATAGGGAAGAAAGTGGATTTATGGAATATGCAGTATTTACAGAAAAAAGTGTTCGTAGGGAAGAATCCCTATATTTCTAATGTCGAATCAGGATCAGCTAGGACAGAAATCAAGCATTGGGTCGAACTCTTCGTTGGTGTTAAGGTAATACCGAGGAATAGTCATCGGCTCCCGGGAACGAATGGGACCTATTATGGGACATACAATGCATTACAGACGTATGATCCGCGTCAACCGAGTCAATTTTATTCCACCCCGTTTTTTTACCTTTATGAAATCACGGAGTCTAAAATATAAATAAAATGACTAAACAACTGCGTAAGCTATTGCTTAATCTCTTTCGACTCACTAAGGGGTTGGTTAATCCCTTTCAACGTCTGGTAACCATGTTTGACAACATGGCGGGGACTGTGTTCCATGCTGTAACGTCGATATCCGGGAAGTGAAATGCTCTTATTTTGTTTTTGAAGTTGTTCTTACCGAAACGGAAGCCTCCGATTCCTCCGGCTCCGGAAATGCGGGAGCTTCAAAGGGGGGAAGACGACGAGGAAGTTGGGCGTGGATAACTTCTTGGACGACGAGCCTGACCCCGGGGACGAATCCGAGCAATCATATTCCTAGAAGAGATGGACTGAATAACACAATAGCAGACGCGGGTGAGATGAGACTTTGAAGCCCAATAAAGAAAGGCGCGCCTTCAGGTTCAAGAAACCGGCTCACTACAGAAGGACAACCAACCCCGTGCTGCGGGACAGGGCCAGAGCTCCCCGGAGACCCCGGACTAGCTAGAGTGGAACTAAGTATTTAGGGGGAATTCCAAAACCGCTCTTACGATATAGATTCGAATGAGGGTTCAGATAGAAAGGTACCAATCAGTAGGAATTCTTCTTTCTCTTCTTTCTTCGGATATTGTATGTTGTAAAAAAGGTTCCCCTAAAATCAAAAAGAACCTATCCCATTTTTTACATAGAAATATTCTATGGGAAGCACGCGTATCTCCATTGTATGTTATCAAGGAAGTCTCATCTAGGGAATCCATAGAATAAAATAAAAAGAATAATCCGAACAATACATGTCTTTCACATCCAACTCTAAACAATGAGCAACCTCTGCATTTTTGAAATGGCGGTTCCAAAGAAACGTACTTCTCTGTCAAAAAAGCGTATTCGTAAAAATATTTGGAAAAAAGGGGGGTATTGGGCAGCGAGAAAAGCATTTTCATTAGCGAAATCTCTTTCTACAGGGAATTCGAAAAGTTTTTTGTACGACAACAAAAAAGAACCAAGTCTTGGAAGAATCTGAATCAATATGACTCCCTGAATTGTTATTTTAAAAATGAAGGATTCCCATTAACTCATATTTTTCTTTTCAACGGATCAATACGAGACGGGACTGGTTATTGCGGTATGCAGAATAAGAAGTCCTTTGCTTACTGTATTCTCCATTTTTTGACGAAGTAGTGCAGGACAAGATACAAAGTTTTAGCTTTCTTTTTAGTAGGTTTTTCGAATTTGTGAAATGGGGGTTGTCATTTTCCTCATCGATTCATTTTTCATAATACACTAACTAAAAGAACACTTTTTTTTTTAGGAAGGATTTTTTTGGATTAGGTATTCCTAATATGGAGTCCAAATAAGGGTCCTCTATTGGGGCTGTGGAATCCATTAAGATCTATATCTATATATAGATAGATATAGATCTTGAGAGCTTTCTTTTCTTTAGATTAGAAATATAGAATCTTTTTTTTTTTTTTGAAGTACGCTAAAATTCCGAGAAAGATTGAAACCTTTTAGTTCTATGCCTGGATAGAGGACAGAACTATCTAGGTCCAACTGCTGCATTTCCATTCCAGGCGAAGTGAAACCAATGGAAAGCTCTTTATGAAAGTGAAACCTAACACCCTACGATCCCACAATACTAATGATTGTTGAACGTTCAATTAGTAATTGAAACGAGTGGTTTTTCCGTGATTGTCAGATTCCCTAAAAAAGATTTGATTGAATTGACTCCTTCGAATCTCGACAGGGATGGGATATTATGTTTTCGAGTACGCCGCTATGGTGAAATCGGTAGACACGCTGCTCTTAGGAAGCAGTGCTAGAGCATCTCGGTTCGAGTCCGAGTAGCGGCATCTTCGAAAAGAGATACAATAAATCATTATAATGAATGGAATTCCTTAATTTCCATTCCAGTCTTGAAGGATCTCCCTTTTCTTTTTTATTTTAGGATTTTTTTATGATATTCTCAACTATACAACATATATTCACTCACATTTCTTTTTCGATCGTTTCAATTGTAATTAGTATTTATTTACTAACCTTATTATTAGTCTACGAAACGCTAGGACTCTATAATTCGTCAGAAAAAGGCATGATAGCTACCTTTTTCTGTATAACAGGATTGTTAGTTACTCGTTGGATTTCTTCGGGACATTTCCCCTTAAGTGATTTCTATGAATCAGTAATGTTTCTTTCGTGGGGTTTTTCCATTATTCATATGGTTCCACATTTTAGGAACCAAAAAACCCATTTAAGCGCAATAACCGCGCCAAGTACTATTTTGACTCAAGGCTTTGTTACCTCAGGTCTTTTAGAAGAAATGCATCAATCCACAATCTTAGTACCTGCTCTCCAATCTCAATGGTTAATGATGCACGTAAGTATGATGGTATTGAGCTATGCAGCTCTTTTATGTGGCTCGTTATTCTCAGTAGCGCTTCTAGTCATTACATTTCGAACACGCATAGATATTTTTAGCAAAAAAAATCATTTATTAACAGGGTCATTTGTTTTTGATGAGATCCAATACGCAAATGAAAGAGGCAGTATTTTACGAAACACTTTTTTTCTTTCATTTCGAAATTATCACATGTATCAGTTGATTCAGCAATTGGATCGTTGGAGTTATCGTGTCATTAGTCTAGGGTTTCTCTTTTTAACCATAGGTATTCTTTCGGGCGCGGTATGGGCTAATGAGGCATGGGGGTCATATTGGAATTGGGATCCCAAGGAAACTTGGGCATTTATTACTTGGACCCTATTTGCAATTTATTTACATATGAAAACAAATCCAAATGTTCAAGGCACGAATTCCGCAATTGTGGCTTCTCTTGGATTTCTTATAATTTGGATATGTTATTTTGGGGTCAATCTATTAGGAATAGGATTCCATAGTTATGGCTCATTAACATCGAATTGAAGAAGCGACCCCATCTACAGGAACAGAGTCTGAAGTTTGTGTGAGTTTTTGAGAACCATTTGAATCACTACTGGAATCAAAGGTTTCTCAAAAACTCCAAACGTATCTGATTCGAATGGACTTTCTTTTCTTTTTCCTTATCTTAAGGAAAAAGAAGACTTCTTTTTTTCATTGTCCACCGAATGGTTTTTGAAAGCATAGCATTATTTTCTATCTTATTCATGAAAACTATCTTATCTGGAAAAATAATTCGATAGGATAGTTTCCACCTTGTCAACGGATAGTGAGAGAAGGAAATCCGGATAAATACCAATCCCTATTACGGGTAGAAAGATACAGATCGAAACAAAAAGTTCTCGTGGTCCAGAATCCAAAAAAGAAGAGTTTGGGGCGGGAAATTGCTTGTATCCATAGAACATCTGGCGTGACATAGATAATGAATAAATAGGAGTGACTATCATTCCAATTGCCATCACAAAAGTAATGAGTATTTTTGGCATTAAAAGAGATTTTGGACTGGTAATTATTCCAAAAAAAACTACTAATTCGGCAACAAAACCACTCATTCCCGGCAATGCAAGAGAAGACATCGAGAAGCTACTGAACATTGTAAATATTTTCGGCAGTGGGATAGCTATTCCCCCCATTTCGTCGAGATAAACAAGACGTATTCTATCGTAACTCGTTCCTGCCAAGAAAAAAAGCGCCCCACCAATAAATCCGTGAGAAATGATTTGTAAAATGGCTCCATTTAGTCCTGTATCGGTTATAGACCCAATTCCTATAATTGGAAAACCCATATGAGATACAGAAGAATAAGCTATTCTCCTTTTTAAATTGCGTTGGCCAGGAGATGTTGAAGCTGCATAGATTATTTGAACTGTACCTATTATCATCAACCAGGGAGAAAATATCGAATGAGCGTGGGGTAAGAATTCCATATTGATCCGAACCAATCCATAAGCTCCCATTTTTAATAAGATTCCGGCTAGGAGCATACACGTACTGTAATGTGCCTCCCCATGGGTATCGGGTAACCATGTATGTAAGGGTATAATCGGTGATTTGACAGCATAAGTAATAATAAATCCAAAATAGAATAGTATTTCTAATGCCACCGGATACGATTGATTCGCTGAGGTTTCAAAATGTAAGGTTGCTTCGTTGGAACCATAGAAACCCATGCCCAGAACTCCCATTAATAGAAAAACGGAACCTCCCCCAGTGTACAAAAGAAACTTTGTAGCTGAGTACAAACGTTTCTTTCCTCCCCACATGGATAGAAGTAGGTAAACAGGAATTAATTCGAACTCCCACATGATAAAAAACAGTAAAAGATCTCGAGAAGAAAATGATCCTATTTGGCCGCTGTACATTGCTAACATCAGGAAATGGAACAATCGTGAATCCCGAGTCACTGGCCGAGCCGCTAAAGTCGCTAAAGTAGTGATGAATCCCGTCAGTAAAACGGGTCCTATGGAAATTCCATCGATTCCGAGTCTCCAATGAAAATCAAAAAAATGGATCCATCTAAAATCCTGTTCTAATTGGATTAAGGGATCGTCCAATTGGAAATGATAACAGAATGCATAGGTCGTTAGAAGGAGGTCTATTGTGCATATAGAGAGAGTATACCACCGAATCATCTTATTTCCCCTATGAGGAAAAAAGAAAATGGAAGAACCCGAGGATATCGGCAAGATCACAATTATTGTTAACCAAGGAAAAGAATTCGTGGTAAAGGCAAGATACACTTTGACCAAAAAACCCGTGCTCGAGGGAATCTTTTTGATCGAGTACGGGTTTTTGTCGGTAAGGAGAAAAAAATGGGTTCAAGGAGAGTTTTACAAAACGTATCAATAAGCTAGCCCCATGCTTCGCGTTGTCTCATGCCATAAATAAACCCGGACACTCAAGAAATCTGTTGGACAAGCGGATTCACACCTCTTACACCCTACACAGTCTTCTGTTCTTGGGGCAGAAGCAATTTGCTTAGCTTTACATCCGTCCCAAGGTATCATTTCTAATACATCTGTGGGGCAGGCTCGCACACATTGAGTACACCCTATACATGTATCATAAATCTTTACTGAATGTGACATGATATCTATCCACTTTTTGAATGTCATAAATTTTCGATCTAGTAAACTCATAAAGGAATCATATCCTAGATCATAGATGGTAGACACCAGACGAATCGAGGGTTTACCAGAATCGATTTCAATCAAATCAATCTACTTCTGGATCTGCTCATGATAGTGGTCCAAGATACTTTGATTTATTACATTTTAGCAAACCTGGGCCTATGTTTTGTTTCTATCGTACATACCAATTTGAATTGGTGAATGTTCGATTCAGTATTTCGATGATTACCGCTATTTATTCAACAAGTTCGATTGATTGATACGCGTGGATTTTCTGTTACGATGAATTGACGAAACAATCGCCGGTCCAATAGCGGCTTCAGCGCCTGCAATAGCTATCACAAAAATCGCGAAAATGGCTCCTTTTAATTGGCGACTATCAAAGAAATCAGAAAATGTTACGAAATTCAAATTAACCGCATTCAGTATAAGCTCAAGACACATAAGTGCTCTGACCATATTTCGACTTGTAATCAATCCATAAATACCGATTGAAAATAAATAGGCACTCAAAATCAGTTCATGTTCAAGCATCATTGAACAACCCCTCATCAATCTGGATTTCTTTGCTTTCAATAGGAACAAAAACTCCACTTTCATCCATTTTATTGACTCGAATTTCACAAGTACAGAACAAAGGAAGATAGTGGTACTAGAATAGATTGAACTAAAACCATTTCCATTTTATGAAAAAGGGAATTGAAGTGGAGGAAAATGGGTGTGATAAGAAGGAATTCTTTTGAGAGGACAGAATTCATTCGAAGTATTACTGACGGGCCATAACAATTGCACCTATTAGGGCAACTAAAAGAATTATAGAAATGAGTTCAAAGGGAAGAAAAAAATCTGTTGATAAATGAGTCCCAATTTGTTGACCATTATTGACAAAATCCTGCTCTAAAATCTGGTTGGATCTTGTAGTCCAAATAATACCGTACCAGGAAGTATTTGGGACAGTAGTAAGTAGTGAAACAAAAAGACCTGTACAAACCAGGGAAGTGACCCCTTCTCCAACGGTCCAAAGACCGAAATCCTTGGAATATTCTGAATCATTCAGGAACATCACAGCGAATACGATTAACACATTTATGGCCCCCACGTAAATAAGGAGCTGTGCAGCAGCTACAAAATGAGAATTTGACGGAATATGGAATAGGGATATACAAACCAGAACCAACCCCAAGGAAAAGGCAGAAAAAATGGGACTGGGAAGTAATACCACTCCCAGACCCCCTAATAGAAGAATCGATCCCCAAAATACTAAAAGAAAATCATGTATTGCTCCAGTGAAATCCATTATATGGCAAATAAAAAAAAAAAAATAAGAGTAAATGGTTCATGATCTTTTTGACCAGACCGGAAAAAATAGGTTACCCGACTCTTTTTAGGATAGGCTCTGACTGGAATCCAATCCGAGGTTGGGGGTTGATACAGAACTTCTCTAGATCTAGATAGAGAATAAATATTATCAATTTAGAGAGCTAGAGATTTCAAAAAATCACGGATAATCTATTTTTGCATGATTCTGAGCAATGAATCGGAAATTAATAGTTAGGAATTTTCCTTATTCGCCGAGCAGAATGGAAGATTTGATCCTTTAGTAATCCGAAATTAGAGGAATTGGTAATTGAATTAAGCGGTTTACCCATTTTTTATTTGATTTGAGTCGAAGTTCTAATGGTTCGAATTAAGGACTCTCCAATTACTGACATTGGTAACCGACCCAAGGCAATTTGATTATAATTTAATTCGTGACGATTATAAGTGGAAAGTTCATATTCCTCAGTCATTGATAAACAATTTGTTGGACAATACTCGACACAATTACCACAAAATATACATATTCCAAAATCAATACTATAATTAAGTAATCGTTTCTTTTGAATTTCGGGTTCCAATTTCCAATCAACAGCGGGTAGATCTATAGGACATACACGAACACAAACTTCACAAGCAATGCATTTATCAAATTCAAAGTGGATTCGACCGCGGAACCGCTCTGATGGAATCCATTTTTGATAGGGATATTGAATAGTTACAGGGAAACGACTCGTATGAGATATGGTAATTATGAAACTTTGGCCGATATACCGTGCAGCTCTTATGGCTTGATGACCATAGTTCATGAACCCAGTTATCATAGGAAGCATATCGTAAATCTCTATGAATAATTGAAATTTTCTTTCTCTTGTTTAAGAAAACTTATGAATTCAAAATATAATGAATGTCTTATGTCTTTACAGAGAAAGGAGTTGGGAAGAAGTTATCAATAATAGATTCCCTAGAGAAATAGGTAAAAGAAATTTCCACCCAAGATTTAATAATTGGTCCATTCTCATCCTAGGCAAAGTCCATCTTGTGGTGATAGAAATGAACAGGAACAAATAAGCTTTTGCTAATGTAATGAAAATACCAATTGTTGTTCCAAAGACTCCACTCAGTTCATTTATTCGGAAAAAATGAGGAATGAATAGGAACGGAATAGGGGTATTCCAACCGCCCAAGTAAAGAACTGTTACAAATAATGAAGAGACTAGTAAATTTAGATAGGAAGCAACATAAAATAAACCAAATTTGATACCCGAGTATTCGGTTTGATAACCTGCTACTAATTCTTCCTCCGCTTCTGGTAAATCAAAGGGTAATCTTTCACATTCAGCTAAGGAAGAAATTAGAAAAACTGTAAATCCTATAGGTTGACGCCACAGATTCCAACCCCAAAAACCATATTTTGACTGTGCCTCAACTATTTCAACGGTACTTGAACTGTTAGATAATCATAGTCGGTGATAACATCACTGCTGCCATCGCTATTGCAGAACCGTACATGAGACGTTGACCTCATACGGCTCCTCGGTGGTCGTTATAAAAAAATCTAAGGACGAGTTCGTTATTATCTCGAGAGAGTAGTTAAGTAACGACGGATCGAAGCGAAGAGTCCCACATTATACCAGTCCAATTCTGTCTGCTATAATAACAAAAAAGTGCTTCTGAATTGATCTCACCCTTTCTATTTCTAATGTATATTTCGAATTTCAAAAAATGTAATTTCGCTTCGTTCAGTAATATCTTAATCCTTCAATAAAAAGAAAATACTCATTGTATTAATTTCGACCTTTTTCGATTACGAAAAAAGATTAGGCATTCCATTAGTTCAGGAATCATGATAATAATTATCTCTGTCTGAATATAGAGAAAAGATTTCCGATTTTTCTTCTTTTCTATTGCATATTTCTTTCGATCCGGTTCTTCTTTCACATTTCAAAGAAAAAGACAAGGAAGCTCTAAAAAAAGGTTACTTCGTTTCTGATAGCCATTTCGTTAACCAATGGGTAGGAGCATACTCAAGATCGGGATCCCGGGGAAGTACTGCTTGATCGTTTCTACTAACTTAAAGCCCCCACTCCAATTCCTTTTATGCGGAGAGACCTATTTAGGTAACTTAAATTATCTCCATTACGAATCCATTATGTACCTTAGTATTCCTAACCGCCCCACTCATTTTTGCCCAAACCCCGCTAGAGACAATAGCGCAAACTCTATATCGTTGCTCTTTTCTAACCGCGTCAAACCCTGATTGCCAATTAACTAATCTTAGGGTCATTTATTCTGCTTCTGGATGCTTAATTCTCGCACATAGGGAATGAGACTTCATCTTTTTACTGCAAATTGATAAGCTGTTTTGTTTCACTCATAAAACTTATCTGATTCAGTTAATTAGCCGGAATGATGAACCAAAAAATGAAGATATCTACTCAATCCAACTCACTTCTTTCTTTCCTAGAAATAAAAGAAATAGGTAACAGCTCATGTCCAACCGAATCACACGTAGAGATATGGATAAAACACATGGAGTTAATGGTATTTCATAACTAATCGATTGAGCAGCAGCTCGTAGACCACCTAAAAAGGAATATTTATTATTCGAACCATATCCTGACATAAGAAGTCCAAGGGGAGCAATACTTGAAACAGCAATCCATAAAAAAACACCTATACTGAGATCCGCTAGAACAAGCCGGTAGCTCAAAGGAATTACTGAATAACTTAGTAAAATGGATATAACTGCTATGGACGGTCCGAGACTAAAGAAACGGATATCGCCTCTAGATGGTATAAGATCCTCTTTCACAAGTAGTTTTGTCCCATCGGCTAGAGCTTGAAGAATTCCAAAAGGACCCGCGTATTCAGGTCCTATCCGTTGTTGTACTCCCGCGGATATTTTTCTTTCTAACCACACAATTATGAATATCCCTATTGTGATTCCAAATAGAGGAATAAAAATAGGTACAAGCAAGCGTATAAGCCCATACGCCTCTTTTAAGGATTCCAATCGAGAAAAAGAATTAATAGCCCGTACTTCCGTTGTATCAATTATCATTTCAACGATCAACTTCTCCCATAATGATATCTATACTCCCTAGTATCGTCATAATATCCGCCAATTTCATTCTTTTAACTAGCTGAGGAAGAATTTGCAAATTGATAAAACCCGGTGGACGAATTTTCCATCTCCAGGGAAAAAAACTTTGATCCCCTATCAGAAAAATTCCCAATTCTCCCTTTGGCGCCTCCACTCTCATATAAAGCTCTTGTTTCAACAATTCAAAAGACGGAGATGGTTTTTTACTAATGAATCGATATTCAAAATCATTCCACTCTGAATCCCTTTCTCTTCCAAAGCGCCGGACTTCTAAATTCTCATAGGGCCCCCCTGGAAGTCCCTCTAGAGCTTGCTGAATCATTTTTATGGATTCCATCATTTCACTGATTCGGACCAAATAACGGGCTAATGAATCCCCCTCTTTTTGCCATTGTACTTCCCAATCAAATTCATCATAACACTCATAATGATCAATTTTACGAAGATCCCATTGAAGTCCAGAAGCCCGTAGCATTGGCCCCGATAAACCCCAATTTATGGCTTCCTCCCCACTAACAATGCCCACTCCTTCAACTCGGCCCAAAAAAATAGGATTCCGAGTAATAAGCTTTTGATATTCAGCCAGTCCTGTTAAAAAATACTCACAGAAATCCAAACACTTATCGACCCAACCATGAGGCAAATCAGCAGCGATTCCTCCGATGCGAAAAAAATTATGCATCAGTCGCATACCTGTGGCAGTTTCGAATAGATCATATATTAATTCTCTCTCTCTTAAAATATAGAAAAAAGGCGTCTGCCCACCAATATCCGCCATAAAAGGGCCAAGCCATAACAGATGAGAAGCTATGCGACTCAATTCCAACATAATGACTCTGATATAGCTAGCTCTTTTAGGTACTTGGATATTTCCCAAACGTTCTGGGGCGGTTACTGTTATTGCCTCTGTAAACATAGTAGCTAAATAATCCCAACGTGTTACATAAGGTAGATATTGTATAATTGTTCGGTTTTCCGCAATTTTCTCCATCCCTCTATGTAAGTAACCCAATATAGGTTCACAGTAAATAACATTTTCACCGTCGAGAGTAATGATGAGGCGGAGAACACCATGCATTGATGGGTGGTGAGGACCCATATTGACTATCATGAGGTCTTTTTTTGTAGTTTTTGTAGTCGGTACATTCATACGCGTTTTCTCCGATTCAGGATCAGTATTCTATGAATTGCTGCAAACGAAATAAAGTTCATCCAAATTCAAGCTCTAAAAAATCAAATAATACTATTTATTTAAGGGCTTTTCCAATTAACTTATCACTTAACTTAACGAGTTTTTAACTCCCGAATATCCAACTGATCTATTAATTCTTTATAACGCACTTTATTTTTATTTGACAAATACGTCAGCAACCGTTGACGTTTTCCCAGAGTTTTCTGTAGACCCCGCTGAGATAAATAATCTTTTTTGTGTAATTTCAAATGTGAAGTGACTTTCTGTAGTTTATTGGTGAAACTGAATACTTGAAATTCAACAGACCCCTTGTTTTCTTCTTGCGGAATAACGGAAATGAATGTACTTTTTACCATAAAAAGAGTCCTTCCCCCTCCCCCCTTATTTTTTTTTGAGTTTCTACAGATTACAGCTATGGATTTGACCAATCAATAAAAATAATGACATTCATTCTCAGTTGGGATATGTTACACACTAACATGGAATTAATAATCAATTCAATTTGAAATTTGATTTGTCTATCCATAGTTAATCTAGAATTCTCTACCCGCAAAACCGCGAAACCCCATACCCACGGATGACGGTTCCATATAACTAAGAAAGAGAAAAGCTCTTATGTATGTGTTCGGAGGAAACTGTATCTTGTAACCTATTCCACAACTCTATCTAAAGTCACTCTCATAGACCCATTATTATATTATGGATATATTATGGAAACCTTGAGGAATCATTTGATTAGATAAGATAAGATCGAAAACATCTGTTTCATCGGATTGAGCTATGGAAATTTCCATAAATGAAATAGAGATACCGTGTGTTTTGGTTTCAGACATCCGCGGATCGATTTGCAATTGATACTAGCTCTACTGAAAATGAACTAAATGCAGGTATCCACAGACCATACCCATGGTCATGGTTCCACATACATAAGAAAGAGGAAGAGCTCTTATGTATGTGGAAGCTTTATCTTGTACTCCAATTTGACAAATTTATATCGGGATTTGCTTCCAGAGATTTTCTGAAGAAAGAGAAATGAGGTCCCATTGCCGGGCCACCTATCAGGATCACTGCAATCCTGGCTTTAGTTGGATCCTGGAGTTTCATCTCCCCAGATATTGGGTCCTGGAGTTTCATCTCCCGATATAATTGTCAAAACTAGCGTTGTTTCGGAATCCAAAAACAATGTAACTTCGGAACCTACCGGAAATAACCTATGCCGAGTCAGAATAGGATTCGTTGGAGTTGAAGAAGAACTCGCTTGGAGCTCTCGTTCTGTGCGCCTCTGTGCCGACTGCTCAATAGCTCGACCTAAAGAGTCTGCTAGACCTAACTGACCCTCTTGGCTAGGACCATCACAGGTAAGTTGGCGCTGGCGACGCTGTTTGAGGACAGGATTCACGGCTTCAAGAACATCCATTCGTCCGACAAGTCCTTCTATCCGGTCTTCTTGACTTTCATAAAAGGTTTCTGCCGTGCAGATTTGCGTTTCCAGCCGATCTTGCTCAGCTTTTGGCGCTTGAATGTCCTTTAAAATTTGTGCGTCCAAAATGAGGTGCTTGAGGTGCTGATAACTGGCCCACTGGAGGCCGTGCGCCTCCCAGATATTTTCTTTACACCAGTCCCATTCTCGGTCTTGCAATGTGTATTCAAACTTAAGTGCGTCGGCAGTTTGAGTTTTATCCCTGGAAGATCCGTTAGTATCACTTTCATTCATTGTACTTGAATATGATGGAAGGGTCAATGTGGATTCAAACTTAAGTGCGTCGGCAGTTTGAGTTTTATCCCCGGAAGATTCATTACTATCATTCTCATTCATTGTACTTGAATATGATGGAAGGGTTTGCGATGGATCCCGAGGAACAACTGGCGTTGAAAAGCTCAGTCCGACCCAAATAATAGCGGGAAGTGAAACAGTAACAAGTTCTGGGGATAGTAGCCAGCCCACTAGACGTGTCAACCAATCAGGGGTCATTTTGACCTCCTACAGTTGTTTTGAGTTTCCACAGATTACAGCTATGGATTTGACCAATTAATAAAAATAATATAATGACATTCATTCTCAGTTGGGATATATTACACACTAATATGGAATTAATAATCAATTCAATTTGAAATTTGATTTGTCTATCCATAGTTAATCTAGAATTCTCTACCCGCAAAACCGCGAAACCCCATACCCACGGATGACGGTTCCATATAACTAAGAAAGAGAAAAGCTCTTATGTATGTGTTCGGAGGAAACTGTATCTTGTAACCTATTCCACAACTCTATCTAAAGTCACTCTCATAGACCCATTATTATATTATGGATATATTATGGAAACCTTGAGGAATCATTTGATTAGATAAGATAAGATCGAAAACATCTGTTTCATCGGATTGAGCTATGGAAATTTCCATAAATGAAATAGAGATACCGTGTGTTTTGGTTTCAGACATCCGCGGATCGATTTGCAATTGATACTAGCTCTACTGAAAATGAACTAAATGCAGGTATCCACAGACCATACCCATGGTCATGGTTCCACATACATAAGAAAGAGGAAGAGCTCTTATGTATGTGGAAGCTTTATCTTGTACTCCAATTTGACAAATCGATGTTGTGATCCGGTCTTGAAAGAAATCGATGGGATTTGCTTCCATCGGACCGAGAGAATTTTGGGAAGAAATAGAAATGCGTTACCATTGCGGGAACTATCAGGAACACTAAAAACACAAAAAGAGAGGGTAATTTGAAAGTTGTTATAGAAGGAATACCTCGAGTTCCAATTTTGACCTATTACAAAGAGATCTTATGATAGGTATATCATCAACGAATTCTCAAGCGTGGATACATCTGTATCCTTAACATACTGAAACGGCTTCCATTATTAGTATCAAACCAATAGCGATTCATACAAGCTAAATCTTCTAAGCGGTAATTTGGCCAAAGAAAAAACTTCAATTTCATTAATTGAGTTGTCGCTATATCAAAATGCTTACTATTAGTAAAAAGTGGACTACAGTTCTTTACGTTGTTTTCGGTGCAAAATACTTTTGTTTTACCCACAATATCCGGATTTTCCGTCCCGGAATTTAAACAAATTCGCATTCGCAATTCTCTCCGACGTCTAGAAGATGAAATGTTTTCAGGAACAAGCAAATCATAACGATTTTCATCTGTATTCCCAACCCTCTTTTCTTGTTTTGTTTTTGTACTGAATTCAGAAGAATCATTCCTCTCAACATTTCCTTTTTCTTGGCATTTTTGATTCGTTTTTCTATTAATAGTAATTGGATGTTTATTCTTATGGATCAGTGAAATAGCTATGGTTTGATACATAATTAATGGACCATCCCATTTTCTAGGTATACGAACTGGTTGGATTTGTAGTTCTCCACTTTTTAGCGCTTTAGGAATAGGAAATAGAAGTGGGGGTTCAGGTTCAATTTCTAGAGTAAGCTTAAGGGGGATTTCCCGAGTAAGTTCAAGTTCACTGTCCAGAGGCAGTTCAGGTTCAATTTCCAGCGTGAGTTCAGGTTCAATTTCCAGAGGAAGTTCAGGTTGAGTAAGTTCAGGTTCACTTTCCAGAGTAAGTTTCTGTTTCTTAGACTTTATAATCGACAGCGGCAGTTCTTTTCTTAGAAAAAAGGATTTAGCCATTTCCATTGGATCTCTTAGCCTAATCAGGAAACTAAAAATACTGATAGTATTGATATACTTTTCCTCAACAAGATTGTTCCATGTTAATTGAGAACCCACGTAATTGTTCTTGTGCAGGAAGATGTCTAGGGTGGTTAGTCGTTTCCACTTCTTCTTATTCTTTTTCTTTTTTTCAATGTCTGAGGCGCCAGACTCTTGTTTAACATCTTGTTGTTGATTTGGTTGATTTGATTGAGACTCCCCTTGATTTGGTTGATTTGATTGAGACTCCCCTTGGCCAGACGGTTTTTCTTCTTCTTTATTTTGATTCTCTAATTTAAGATCCTTTTTCTCTTTTTCTTTAGTCTTTTTTGTTTCATGACTATCACGGATGTTTTGATTGTTATTAAACTCGAAAAGAAGTAATTTGATTGGTATGATCCAAGGGTTCATTTTATATTTTTCAGAAATCGATTTCTTACTGCGCTGAGGTTGAGTTAGTCTTTCTTTATTCATCCCCATCCAGTCAAACGGATAGTTTTTTGTTTTATTTTGGGATGGAGTTTTGTTTTTGGATGAGTTGACTTGTTTATGAATCGTATAATAAAAAAGATCCTTTTTATCAATTGTATTAATTATTGGAGAATCAGGAGTCGCAATCTTCGTTTTTTTATTGATCCAAGTCTCAATATGTCTCGTCTTTAGAAAACAGATGATTTGCCAATCCAAATATTTTCTATCCGAATTTTTTCTACTATATCTCCGGATAGAAAAAAAATCAGGTTTATACGTGATGTACTCCGAGGGAATCCCTTGACCTTCGTTTCCTTGTAACAACGGCAATCCATAAATAGAAAAATCCTTTCTTTCGCCAGAATTAATATATTTATGTGCTAAAAGATCATATTTATAATGTTTTTTAAATTTCTCTTTTTCTGTTTTAACCGATAATGAAGCTGCTTTTTCTTTCTCAAAAAGAATCAATTGGTTTTTTTCATTTTTTTCATATGAATCCAAACGTGGAGCGTCGAGATTTAGAACCTTATGACTTTGATTGATCTGATTTCGCCACTGTTGGGCCATAAATTTAGGCAATCTAGTCTGAGAGAAATCATATTGATAGTGGCCCCTTAACCAGTTTTTCCATTCCGTTAGTTCTGCATTTCCATGTTCTTTATGCCTTGATTCGAAATGAAATATTCCCTGTGTTCCAAAAAAATTCTTTATTCTCTCTTTAAGAAAAAGAGATGTTCGGGGATATTGAAAGACAAATTTCAAGGGATATTTGTGAATACCAGGTTTTTGTGATAATTTGTAAAATACATATGCTTGTGACAAGGAAACTATCTCACAAAAAGTCTTTGAATTTTGATTACCAATATTAGACTTTTTTAGAGTCGAAAGCCAATTCATTGGATTTTCATCAATTCCTTCGTGATTTGTTTGCTTAAAGTAACTATATGTATCATATATTCTTTTTTTTAATTGGAGTAAGTCAAGACACATTTCTACAATACGATTCGAACTACGAATGAGAATTTGAGAGAAAATATTTTCAATGAAAAATACCAAAAAAATGCGATCTTTCCTTATTACTCTCACAGTTCTTCTTTTTACTATTTGCCAAAGGTTTTTTGAGGAGTCTAATCTGTTCTCAGCAAAACTCGCCTCGCTAGGACTAATATTTCTATCGGGTATTAAAAATTTGGTTTTCTTGTCATTTATTATTTTTTCAATTTGATTTCTAATTGTCCTTGTCCTATCGGACAGATCCTTGATTTTTTGTTCTATAAGTGAAGATTTTATACAATCTATAGATTGAATTTGACTAGACGATTCATCAAAACTCTGATTCCGTATTAGAAATTTTTTCTCATTTTGAGATTCACTCAATTCATTCCCTTCCCTCACTCCAAATTTGTTATTTAGATTTCCTTTTTCAAGTTGTTTGATTTTGATAAATGGATCTAGAATCCATTGTACCGGTTTTTTTAACAATTGAAAACTTTTTTTTTTCGCTTCTCTAATTTGTTTTGCAAATTCTTTATAAATGGGTTTAAGAGGATGAGGGTCTTCTAGGGGAGCACCAAAAGGCCATTCCGTTTCCATTCCCCAGATTGTTAAAAAGAGTTCTTTTTTTCTTTTCTTTTGCATTGGATTTTTCCCTTTATGAGAGATTTGTAATTGAAAGCTGTACCGAAGACGGAAAGGGAAGAGGAGTTTGATCTGCATACCGTCTTTTAACCAATTTTGCGGAAATTCTGTTTCCGATAGTGAAACGCCATTCTGAGTACATTTAACATGAATTTCTCTACCCGCCGCCTTCCAATCTTCTTCCCAATCTTGGTACCACTCTGGAAATTTTTGGGGGAAGTGAAATGGAAATAATAAAAAAAGGCTAAAATTTTTGGCTATAATCAATGAGGGTAATACAATAGATTTTCTAAGAATTGATTGGGCTAGTAACAAATACCCCCTTACTGTGTGCCCATACCGAGTAGTATCCCACCGTTCTGCGATTTCTAGTCGCTCCTCCTTCGCGCTCTCCCTTTTTTCTGCTTCGGCCTCCACCTTATCCTTCCTCTCTTGTGCCCCGTCTCCCCCTTCGTGTGCCTTGTCTTCTCCTTCTTCTGACTCATCTTCCTCGTAATCCCAAGTTTTCACTTCCGCGCCTTTTTCTATCCAATTCCTAAAGATCCTAAAGATTGGATTCAGACTTTTCAGTGTTGGGGAGAAAATTGTGTCCATTCTGTCCGAAAAAAGTGGCGAATGCAGACTTGTTGGAAATAGTTGCCAAGTAACTGTTTTACGTCTTTGACCGCGGATGGATCCTTTGATTAACTCTCGATTAGAATCCGATTGTTTCGAATAACGTACTAAACTATCCTCCGTATCCTCATCCTCATCATCATATTCCTTCGCCTTCCCCTGCTTTGTATAATAGTCCTTCCAATCAAAAATGAATACATTTTTGAAGGGTCTTGAAGCAATCGAAGACAAGTCTGGGTCTTCTTCCATCACGTCCAGTTCCGCTGAATCGGAAAGCAATTTGTATTTCCATCGAGGAACCTTTTTCCCAATTTCTGTTAGGTCAACAAGTCCCTCCTTTGTGTTTTTTTTAATTGTTTGGTCCTTTGGTTCAGTTGTATTTGCACTGGAGAAATATCGCGTTTGATCTTCCGAATCCATTTTTTCTTGGTCTGAGAATCCCGATTGTGCCTCAAATGTATCTAGTTTTTGTTCGAAGTCTTGGTAATCAGGGAAAAGGATACCATAAAACTTGTTTATCCACATTTTTTCGTTGGACTGCTCTGCGGGGGTAATTACAGAATCATTTTCCTTCTCATTTTCCTTCTCATTTTCCTTCTCATTTTCCTTCTCATTTTCCTTCTCATTTTCCTTCTCATTTTCCTTCTCATTTTCCTTCTCATTTTCCTTCTCATTTTCCTTCTCATTTTTCTTCCTAACGCTTGGGGGTAATGTTAGGGTTGTTGCGCGAAAGGGCCCATTTAAAAAAGAATCGTACCTTTTAGGCAAGCATTCTTGTCCAGTCTCATCATTACATAATCGAGTCCTTTTTTCGAGTATATCCAGATCCGGAGATCCCCTTTCTAGAGCCTCAATGCGATGGAAAAATTCGTTGCTAAGGCTAGTTTTTTTTTGTTCATTGGTAGAAACCCAGTGATTATACAATTCATCAGAGGGGAGTTTTTCTGGTGTGTCCAAAAACCCCTTTCTTTCTATCATTTCAAAAAAGGTTGACAAACTTGGTGGATAGGTAAAAGAGATTCTTTCTTTTCCATCACTTCGGCATGTAGAAAAAAAATAGTCTGACATTTCAGTTCTTAGAGACTTTTGTAATCTATGAGTTGTTATATATCGCAATGGTCGAGTCCATCGGTTATAGTTGAAAAGATTAAAACCAAGAGTACTTTCCAAAGTAAAGGAGGTTTTCTTTTCTTTCAGTTTTTCATCTAAGTTTTCCGAAAAAAAGGAAAGGTCTGCCGAGGCGGGTTCCTCTTGCTTCTGTTTGGGAGTTGTGTCTATATCTGTTTCGTCTGCATTTTTGTCCTTTTCTACCGAGGTTTTTTTTTCTTTCTTTTTCTTATTATGAATCAGCTTAGGGGAGGGCATTCTTCCTAAATAGTAAATAAAGAAGAGAAATAATAGAATGGTAAAAATCCGCTCCAGAGAATTTCTAAAGTCTGCCGCACGATACCTATTCAATCTAATAGAATGATTTTGCCGTATCCAGAATAAGATCAACTCAAAACCTTTCATACACAAAATGTGACCAATAAACCAACCAACAAAACTACTTGTTACAAAGAACATTTTGTTGTTGCATCGAAACATATAACTACTGATGACTCGGGGTAAGGTCGAACTTGGAAAAACGAACTGATTGAATAGTGGAAAAATGATATTAGTAAGGAATACATAGTGAGTGTAGAAATTACGCATTGTCTTTCTGGTGGGCGCTACCGAATCAAAAAAGTCTTTGTCATTGCGCCACCAGAAAGAAACCCCAAAATAGAGGAAACGTAGGGTAGTTATTGTATGAGGTGTACTCAATGCTAGATGGAGAGGTGCATAAAAAATTGATAGGAACATGATGATCTGCCCCATCAGAAAACCAGTTGTTGCGGATACATCCTTCTCGCTTCCTTCTTCCATAACCCGAGCTCGGAGAAGCAAGAGATATGAGGGCCCTAGGGTCCCGGCGGTCAGAAATCCATAAAAGAGTCCGGCCACAACAACTGAATTGCTTATCCACATACAGAAATGAACGAGAGTAGCTAGTCGCAACAATTTGACCATTTTAATTACCTTGAAGTTTTTTTTTCCTAAAACGGAAAATTTTGAAGTTTTATTTACTTCTCTTGTTTTGAAAATCTTGATTATCTATTCTATTAGATATAGATAGTTAGCTCGTCTGAAAATTCCTATCTCTGAAAAAAATAGAGATAGATAATCAGAAGAGCTATGAAGCATTTTACCAGAAATGAATTTAGGCGGCTTTTGTGCCGCCATCGAATGATAAAAACACTGAAGCGGATGAGCAGAACGATTCCCAATACCCAGAGGAATTCGCACCACTCGGTAGTTCGGATATATTCATTAATTCGTAATAAGAATCTTCTCATTATCCAAAAGAAAATATTTCGGATATATTCATTAATGCGTAATAAGAATCTTCTCATTAGCCAAAAGAAAAAGAATATCTCAAACGTGAGATGAGCTTCAAGTCTGCCCAAGAAGGTTCGCCAGAAATGGTTCACATGTTTCCAGAGAACCAAAGTAATCTTCAACAACTTCTCGCGAAGTTTTTGAAGCAACCGTAGTAAATTCAGAATACAGCGATAAACGAGAGTAGCTAGTCGCAACAATTTGACCATTTTAATTACCTTGAAGTTTTTTTTTCCTAAAAAGGAAAGTTTTGAAGTTTTATTTACTTCTCTTGTTTTGAAAATCTTGATTATCTATTCTATTAGATATAGATAGTTAGCTCGTCTGAAAATTCCTATCTCTGAAAAAAATAGAGATAGATAATCAGAAGAGCTATGAAGCATTTTACCAGAAATGAATTTAGGCGGCTTTTGTGCCGCCATCGAATGATAAAAACACTGAAGCGGATGAGCAGAACGATTCCCAATACCCAGAGGAATCCGCACCACTCGGTAGTTCGGGCATACGTGAGATGAGCTTCAAGTCTGCCCAAGAAGGTTCGCCAGAAATGGTTCACATGTTTCCAGAGAACCAAAGTAATCTTCAACAACTTCTCGCGAACTTTTTGTAGCATTGGCCACCGAATACTCAGTTTCATGGTGATTTCTCCCTTTAGAAGTATAAATAATGAATAAACCTAAATTCAGAGTGAACTAAATGATAAACGAAGCAACCTTACATTTTGAAACCTCAGCGAATCAATCGTATCCGGTGGCATTAGAAATACTATTCTATTTTGGATTTATTATTACTTATGCTGTCAAATCACCGATTATACCCTTACATACATGGTTACCCGATACCCATGGGGAGGCACATTACAGTACGTGTATGCTCCTAGCCGGAATCTTATTAAAAATGGGAGCTTATGGATTGGTTCGGATCAATATGGAATTCTTACCCCACGCTCATTCGATATTTTCTCCCTGGTTGATGATAATAGGTACAGTTCAAATAATCTATGCAGCTTCAACATCTCCTGGCCAACGCAATTTAAAAAGGAGAATAGCTTATTCTTCTGTATCTCATATGGGTTTTCCAATTATAGGAATTGGGTCTATAACCGATACAGGACTAAATGGAGCCATTTTACAAATCATTTCTCACGGATTTATTGGTGGGGCGCTTTTTTTCTTGGCAGGAACGAGTTACGATAGAATACGTCTTGTTTATCTCGACGAAATGGGGGGAATAGCTATCCCACTGCCGAAAATATTTACAATGTTCAGTAGCTTCTCGATGTCTTCTCTTGCATTGCCGGGAATGAGTGGTTTTGTTGCCGAATTAGTAGTTTTTTTTGGAATAATTACCAGTCCAAAATCTCTTTTAATGCCAAAAATACTCATTACTTTTGTGATGGCAATTGGAATGATAGTCACTCCTATTTATTCATTATCTATGTCACGCCAGATGTTCTATGGATACAAGCAATTTCCCGCCCCAAACTCTTCTTTTTTGGATTCTGGACCACGAGAACTTTTTGTTTCGATCTGTATCTTTCTACCCGTAATAGGGATTGGTATTTATCCGGATTTCCTTCTCTCACTATCCGTTGACAAGGTGGAAACTATCCTATCGAATTATTTTTCCAGATAAGATAGTTTTCATGAATAAGATAGAAAATAATGCTATGCTTTCAAAAACCATTCGGTGGACAATGAAAAAAAGAAGTCTTCTTTTTCCTTAAGATAAGGAAAAAGAAAAGAAAGTCCATTCGAATCAGATACGTTTGGAGTTTTTGAGAAACCTTTGATTCCAGTAGTGATTCAAATGGTTCTCAAAAACTCACACAAACTTCAGACTCTGTTCCTGTAGATGGGGTCGCTTCTTCAATTCGATGTTAATGAGCCATAACTATGGAATCCTATTCCTAATAGATTGACCCCAAAATAACATATCCAAATTATAAGAAATCCAAGAGAAGCCACAATTGCGGAATTCGTGCCTTGAACATTTGGATTTGTTTTCATATGTAAATAAATTGCAAATAGGGTCCAAGTAATAAATGCCCAAGTTTCCTTGGGATCCCAATTCCAATATGACCCCCATGCCTCATTAGCCCATACCGCGCCCGAAAGAATACCTATGGTTAAAAAGAGAAACCCTAGACTAATGACACGATAACTCCAACGATCCAATTGCTGAATCAACTGATACATGTGATAATTTCGAAATGAAAGAAAAAAAGTGTTTCGTAAAATACTGCCTCTTTCATTTGCGTATTGGATCTCATCAAAAACAAATGACCCTGTTAATAAATGATTTTTTTTGCTAAAAATATCTATGCGTGTTCGAAATGTAATGACTAGAAGCGCTACTGAGAATAACGAGCCACATAAAAGAGCTGCATAGCTCAATACCATCATACTTACGTGCATCATTAACCATTGAGATTGGAGAGCAGGTACTAAGATTGTGGATTGATGCATTTCTTCTAAAAGACCTGAGGTAACAAAGCCTTGAGTCAAAATAGTACTTGGCGCGGTTATTGCGCTTAAATGGGTTTTTTGGTTCCTAAAATGTGGAACCATATGAATAATGGAAAAACCCCACGAAAGAAACATTACTGATTCATAGAAATCACTTAAGGGGAAATGTCCCGAAGAAATCCAACGAGTAACTAACAATCCTGTTATACAGAAAAAGGTAGCTATCATGCCTTTTTCTGACGAATTATAGAGTCCTAGCGTTTCGTAGACTAATAATAAGGTTAGTAAATAAATACTAATTACAATTGAAACGATCGAAAAAGAAATGTGAGTGAATATATGTTGTATAGTTGAGAATATCATAAAAAAATCCTAAAATAAAAAAGAAAAGGGAGATCCTTCAAGACTGGAATGGAAATTAAGGAATTCCATTCATTATAATGATTTATTGTATCTCTTTTCGAAGATGCCGCTACTCGGACTCGAACCGAGATGCTCTAGCACTGCTTCCTAAGAGCAGCGTGTCTACCGATTTCACCATAGCGGCGTACTCGAAAACATAATATCCCATCCCTGTCGAGATTCGAAGGAGTCAATTCAATCAAATCTTTTTTAGGGAATCTGACAATCACGGAAAAACCACTCGTTTCAATTACTAATTGAACGTTCAACAATCATTAGTATTGTGGGATCGTAGGGTGTTAGGTTTCACTTTCATAAAGAGCTTTCCATTGGTTTCACTTCGCCTGGAATGGAAATGCAGCAGTTGGACCTAGATAGTTCTGTCCTCTATCCAGGCATAGAACTAAAAGGTTTCAATCTTTCTCGGAATTTTAGCGTACTTCAAAAAAAAAAAAAAGATTCTATATTTCTAATCTAAAGAAAAGAAAGCTCTCAAGATCTATATCTATCTATATATAGATATAGATCTTAATGGATTCCACAGCCCCAATAGAGGACCCTTATTTGGACTCCATATTAGGAATACCTAATCCAAAAAAATCCTTCCTAAAAAAAAAAGTGTTCTTTTAGTTAGTGTATTATGAAAAATGAATCGATGAGGAAAATGACAACCCCCATTTCACAAATTCGAAAAACCTACTAAAAAGAAAGCTAAAACTTTGTATCTTGTCCTGCACTACTTCGTCAAAAAATGGAGAATACAGTAAGCAAAGGACTTCTTATTCTGCATACCGCAATAACCAGTCCCGTCTCGTATTGATCCGTTGAAAAGAAAAATATGAGTTAATGGGAATCCTTCATTTTTAAAATAACAATTCAGGGAGTCATATTGATTCAGATTCTTCCAAGACTTGGTTCTTTTTTGTTGTCGTACAAAAAACTTTTCGAATTCCCTGTAGAAAGAGATTTCGCTAATGAAAATGCTTTTCTCGCTGCCCAATACCCCCCTTTTTTCCAAATATTTTTACGAATACGCTTTTTTGACAGAGAAGTACGTTTCTTTGGAACCGCCATTTCAAAAATGCAGAGGTTGCTCATTGTTTAGAGTTGGATGTGAAAGACATGTATTGTTCGGATTATTCTTTTTATTTTATTCTATGGATTCCCTAGATGAGACTTCCTTGATAACATACAATGGAGATACGCGTGCTTCCCATAGAATATTTCTATGTAAAAAATGGGATAGGTTCTTTTTGATTTTAGGGGAACCTTTTTTACAACATACAATATCCGAAGAAAGAAGAGAAAGAAGAATTCCTACTGATTGGTACCTTTCTATCTGAACCCTCATTCGAATCTATATCGTAAGAGCGGTTTTGGAATTCCCCCTAAATACTTAGTTCCACTCTAGCTAGTCCGGGGTCTCCGGGGAGCTCTGGCCCTGTCCCGCAGCACGGGGTTGGTTGTCCTTCTGTAGTGAGCCGGTTTCTTGAACCTGAAGGCGCGCCTTTCTTTATTGGGCTTCAAAGTCTCATCTCACCCGCGTCTGCTATTGTGTTATTCAGTCCATCTCTTCTAGGAATATGATTGCTCGGATTCGTCCCCGGGGTCAGGCTCGTCGTCCAAGAAGTTATCCACGCCCAACTTCCTCGTCGTCTTCCCCCCTTTGAAGCTCCCGCATTTCCGGAGCCGGAGGAATCGGAGGCTTCCGTTTCGGTAAGAACAACTTCAAAAACAAAATAAGAGCATTTCACTTCCCGGATATCGACGTTACAGCATGGAACACAGTCCCCGCCATGTTGTCAAACATGGTTACCAGACGTTGAAAGGGATTAACCAACCCCTTAGTGAGTCGAAAGAGATTAAGCAATAGCTTACGCAGTTGTTTAGTCATTTTATTTATATTTTAGACTCCGTGATTTCATAAAGGTAAAAAAACGGGGTGGAATAAAATTGACTCGGTTGACGCGGATCATACGTCTGTAATGCATTGTATGTCCCATAATAGGTCCCATTCGTTCCCGGGAGCCGATGACTATTCCTCGGTATTACCTTAACACCAACGAAGAGTTCGACCCAATGCTTGATTTCTGTCCTAGCTGATCCTGATTCGACATTAGAAATATAGGGATTCTTCCCTACGAACACTTTTTTCTGTAAATACTGCATATTCCATAAATCCACTTTCTTCCCTATGAGTTCCAGTATTGAGAAGAATTCTAGTTCTTACTGTTCCTATGTTAGAGTATGAATCTAGGGTTATTCTAATTTTTGAAAAAATTGGGTTAGATCGATCCTAACCAGCGAATCCCATAATAGATTCGATAGCGAATTTTATGGATCCTTTGCTGGATACATATATCCATTCATCCACGAATCCTAATATAGGACGCCAATATACTATTGTCAACTTTTGTCAAGATGACAATACGACGGTTGAAACCACCGAATAAAACCAAAAAGATTGACCCCTTATCTACCTAGATTTTTGAATCGTGCTGCCCCGGAGCGCCTGGCAGCCGATTTCCTGAACCGGAAGGACCGGGAGCAGGAGTCGCACTGATATCAAGGGGCTCTTGACGAACTTGCCCTGACGGGGCGCAGCATCAGCGCTCTGGGCGCTTACCCTTGCTTGGATTTCTGGGTGCTCCCTTTCCAAACTTTCTTGGCATAAGACAAGAGGGAAATCGATTCCTCGAATTTTTCTGTTTCCCGGAGCTCTTGGTCAAAGCGTCAACTACTTCTAGAATTTTATCTTCGCTCGAGCCCCTTTGTGGGTGTTCCGCTAGGCGGAACTCGAGTTCGATGCTCCGAGTAATGCTTGATGAGATTCTTTCAGCCAAGAGTTCTTTTTTTTGCTGCTGCCAATACAGCTCTGGCACCGTGAATCCATCCTCGTCATCAGCCTGCTCGATTCTCGATTCTCGTCGCCCCGTGTTCTGCAGTGGCTGCCACAGACCCCTCCTGCAATTTCGGAGACGAAGTGCCATGGTCGACTGTGGCTGGCTGGATCTGTCCTTTCGTCGCCTTCTCTTGATACTTCCCTGAATTCCGCAGCCGCTGGAGGCGTATTTAACGGAGGTTTCTGTTTTGGGGAGAACAACCACCCCAAAAGCCAAATCAAACCATCGGCGAAAGTCACTGAGATTATTAGCCACTGAATCAACTCGGCAAAAAGGCCTTTCCTAAATAAACTCCTTTAGTTTTGTGTAATGCACGTCAGGGTCAACTACCATTACCCGGTGAATTCCATAATTTCAACTTTTATGTTTTATGGATCCTGCCTGGGATTCATGAATAGCTAAATGGATCCATTTAGAAATTATATCATGTAAATAGAATATTGTCAACATGACGGTAGGAAGGTTGCAACCACCAAAACGGAATCAAATCATGCCCCTTACCTAGAGAATCTATCTAGATTCTTTAGTATCTGGGTAAATTCGAAAGCTAAGAAAAGAAAAGGGAAAATAAGAACGAAAAAATGCTAAAATACTCACAGAGGATAGGACAGCCCAGCTTCCCTTTGCCTACTTTTTGATTCCGCTTAATTCGTTTAATTAACCCGAAGTTCCTACCGTAGCCCTTTTTGGAAATATTCGAACAATTTTATGTGGGGCGGGCACCCCTATCGTCGACTTTGTCAATGAGGCGCCCATTTCCTAAACCGGAAAGTCCCCTGTCCTGTGGGAGTCGCAGGGTACTCTAGGAGGGGGAGTCTCGACAGACCTCCTTGTCCGGGGGTTGCTTGACTCGCCTAATAAGAGCCCGGCGGGGGGCTCCCTGTCCTGGAAGAGTTTCCGAGTAGCAACCCTATAAGGGGGGGTATCGATTGACCGAGTTGAATTCCTAGGGGGTGGGGTCGTTGATTCACCTTGCTGAAGTAAGCGAACGCTCCTGGGACTCCTATGATTTGGAGGTGGTAGATTAGCCACTCTCGGCAGTGGTGTCTCACTCGCTCTAGTTGTCCGTAACGAATTCCTAGGGCGTGGGTCACCTTGCTCAAGTAAGGGAACGCTGGAGGACCGGGGCGGTATGAGATTCTCAAGAGTTGTTTGTGGACTCACTGACAGATCGCAGGAAGGTTTTGCTTCTCGGATGAACTTACATCTACCGATTCCGGGTCTCTGCCGAGGCTGAGTGGGTTTTCCTAAATCCCTCGCCCGATCAGGATACTTTTGTGTGAGTTTTTCTGTCACAAAGGATACTTCGTTCAGCAAAAGCTTCATTTTTTGCTCTTCGTCGCGTATTAATTCATCCGTTTTGTTGAGAATTGCCTGTGGTAACCTTTCGATTACTGCACTTGCGGAAGTTTCACGAGAAACAGTTTTGCGAAGAACGGATTCTAATCGGCGTTGTTCTGAGAGGTCAATGTTTCCATTCCCTACTGTCAGAAGATAGCGGTCAAGGAGAAGTTGCAATATCTCATATATATCCTCCCAGGTTGCATTCGAGTCANNNGATCCGTCGCAACCATTTGAACATGATAATTCCCTCGAGTTGTGCATTTGTTTCTTTTTCTTATGTTATATACATGATTAGTTGCCCCATCAGAAAACCAGTTGTTGCGGATACGTCCTTCTCGCTTTCTTCTTCCATAACCCAAGCTCGGAGAAGCAAGAGATATGAGGGTCCCTGCGGTCAGAAATCCATAAAAGAGTCCGGCCATAACAACTGAATTGCTTATCTGCATACAGAAACGAACGAGAGTAGCTAGTCGCAACCATTTGAACATTCCAATTCCCTCGAGTTCTACATTACAATACAATGGAAATTTGTTTACTTTTAGTATGTAAATCTATCTCATAGAATAGAGACATAGAGCATAACGACCAGAAAGAGTACAATCCGGAACAGGATTCGATTCCAAAAGAAAGAATCTAGATTGTATCGCCACATAAAGAACCGAACTAGCAGAGTGAGTCGAAACAACAAAGGGAATCTACCAAAGCATTTATCTAGGACATAAATCCAGAAAAAGAGTCGTTTCAGTCGAAACAATAATAAGATCAACTCAAACTCTAAATTCTCGCGAAGTGCGGGCAACAACGTGATCCAGAAATAGACCATCAGTCTCCAGACAACGAAAGTGTTTCTACCGAATCTCGCATTTATTATGAAATGCAAAAAGACAAGGAGACGCTTCAGTTGACAAACGCACTTTTTCAACAATAGTAGCAACAATTTGAACATTCCAATTACCTCGAAGTTTTTTTTATACTACAACGGAAATTTTTTGACTTTTAGTATGTAAATCTATAGAATATAGAATAAGACAGTCCTGAGAATTAGAAGTCCCAATATGAAGCTACGAAACGTTTTTACTTTTAGTATGGAAATTGATAGAATCAAATATACTATAAGACAGTCCTGAGAATTCGAAGTCCCTATATATGATATGATCGAATCACTAACTCAAAAAGAACATAGGCGCGATACGGATTTCATTCGGGTAATGATTCCGGCGCCAATAACAATCTATTCGATAATTCGGTGAAAAGCAAGTCCCGAGAGAGCTTGCATTTTATCCTATCTCCAAATTCTCATCTTTCAATTCAAAGCGCAGTGACAGTTAGTGAAGTGATAAGTATCGTAGAGTTTCCTCGAAGCCTAGGCAGCTTACTCCACTCAATCAGAATTAGTGAATTATCCCGAATTAATACCCAGGTCTTCTTTTGATTTTGATTGGGTCGAGTTATTGATGGATCCTATGACCTATATCAGAATCAAGTACGAGAATTCTTTTTCCTTGTTCCATAGAATAGAAATTCTTGTAAGAATGAAATTCATGGAATGATTGAAAATGGAAAATTCTATTTGAGTTCTTTCCTATTTTGATTTTTTTTTATTGTTCCTTCCGAAAGAGATAAGAGCTGGTGAATCGGAAACAATTCAATTACTTCAATTACTAAGAATAGAAAAAAACTTTGATTTTCTTATGGAACATACATATCAATATGCATGGATCATACCTCTCGTTCCTCTTCCGGTTCCTATAGCAATAGGAGTGGGACTTCTTCTTGTTCCAACGACAACAAAAAATCTGCGTCGCATGTGGGCTTTTCCTAGTGTTCTATTACTAAGTATAGTTATGTTTTTTTCGGCCGACCTGGCGATTCACCAAATAAACGGGAATTCGATTTATCAATATGTATGGTCTTGGACCATCCATCATGATTTTTCCTTAGAGTTTGGCGACTTGATTGATCCACTGACTTCTATTATGTCACTATTAATTACTACTGTTGGAATCTTGGTTCTTATTTATAGTGACAATTATCTGTCTCATGATCAAGGATATTTGCGATTTTTTGCTTCTATGAGTTTTTCCAATGCTTCCATGTTAGGATTAGTTACGAGTTCGAATTTGATACAAATTTATATTTTTTGGGAATTAGTTGGAATGTGTTCCTATCTATTAATAGGTTTTTGGTTCAGGCGACCAATTGCGGCAAATGCTTGTCAAAAAGCATTTGTAACTAATCGTGTGGGGGATTTTGGGTTATTATTAGGGACCCTAGGTCTTTATTGGATAACGGGTAGTTTCGAATTTCGAGATTTGTTCAAAATAGTCAATAACTTGATTGAGAATCATGGGATAAATTCGTTATTTCTGACTCTGTGTGCCTCCCTATTATTCCTCGGTGCAATTGCGAAATCGGCACAATTCCCCCTTCATGTATGGTTACCTGATGCCATGGAGGGACCCACTCCGATTTCGGCTCTTATACATGCTGCTACTATGGTAGCAGCGGGCATTTTTCTTGTAGGCCGGCTTCTGCCTCTTTTCGCAGTTATACCTTACGTAATGAATCTCATTTCTTTGATAGGTATAATAACAGTACTCTTAGGAGCGACTTTGGCTCTGGCTCAAATAGACATTAAGAGAAGTTTAGCTTATTCTACAATGTCGCAATTGGGTTATATTATGTTAGCTTTCGGTATGGGGTCTTATCAAGCTGCTTTATTTCATTTGATCACTCATGCCTATTCGAAAGCATTATTATTTTTAGGCTCTGGATCCATTATTCATTCAATGGAAAGAATTATTGGATATTCTCCAGATAAAAGTCAGAATCTGGCTCTTATGGGGGGGTTCCAAAAATATGTGCCAATTACAAAAACTTCTTTTTTGTTAGGTACACTTTCTCTTTGTGGCATTCCACCTCTTGCTTGTTTTTGGTCAAAAGACGAAATTCTTAACGATAGTTGGTTGTATTCACCTATTTTCGCGATCATAGCTTGTTCCACAGCAGGATTAACTGCATTCTATATGTTTCGGATCTATTTACTTACCTTTGAAGGGCATTTAAACGTTTATTTTCAAAATTTCAGTGGAAAAAAAAATAGCTCGGTCTATTCAATAGCCATATGGGGTAAAGAAGGAAGGAAAGGAATTCACAAAGATCGTTTTTTATCCACAATGAATAATAATGAAAGGGCTTCCTTTTTTTCGAAAAAAGGAGATCCAATGGGTCCAATGGGTGGGAATGTAAAAAATAGGAGGCGATCCTTTATGAAAATGACTCATTTTGTCAATATCAATAAAGAAATTCCCCCATATCCTCATGAATCGCATAATACTATGCTATTGCCG